CAGGATAGAGAATAGAATTATGATGCAATGGGTTAGGTCCACTTACTTTTTCTTTTGTTGATTTCTAATCGATTTAATTGGAATAATGGAAAATAGGAAAGTAATAGGAATATTTTATTCAAGGAGACGACTTATCCTTATTTATTATAATTTATAATTCATTATAATAAGATTAGCAAATTTATAACTATACCTAGACTCTAATTCATTAGTATGTTATTACTATGTTATAATTTATATAATGATATTAAATTATACATTATACAATTTGTTACTTTTTTATTACAAATATCAACAATAATTTTATTCGTACTTCAAATAGGAATACTACCGCCGGAGTTTTTTGATTTATGAAAAAATCAAAGCCCCTTATCGGATTTGAACCGATGACTTACGCCTTACCATGGCGTTACTCTACCACTGAGTTAAAAGGGCTTGTTTGATTCAATTCCTGAATAAAGTCACTAGCCACTATGAGTTTAGTATATATACTTATTATAATATATGTACATATAATACATAGATATATCTTATATGCATAGTGGTTCGTTCAGAAATTAGAAATTTGACTTATCCAGTAAATTATAGGGGAGGATATACTAGTGAATATAGGTAAAAAAAAAGGTTTATTGATATTGGATTTGATAAATAGCAATACAATTAATTGTTTCCAATCCTAATTGACATCATAACGAAATTTATTTGATTGATACATATACCCACTAGTTTAACATAGATCCAACATATTTCATTGAATGATTGATAAAGAAATTTGGCGTAGCCTCTGAACTAAATTATTGGCGGAAAAAAATGCTATAGAATCGTGAAAGATGGAAAGATCCTCCGTATCGAGTCATACCATTCCATTATATTGACAATTTAAAAAAACTATTCATACTATGAGCATAGTATGATGGCGGTCGTGCAAGTATGGTATGCCCCCATCGTCTAGTGGTTCAGGACATCTCTCTTTCAAGGAGGCAGCGGGGATTCGACTTCCCCTGGGGGTAGGGTACTACGAAAGGAAGTTGATCATGGATTATCAATAAGCCTGGAATTTTTTCTTCTGGGGTCGATGCCCGAGCGGTTAATGGGGACGGACTGTAAATTCGTTGGCAATATGTCTACGCTGGTTCAAATCCAGCTCGGCCCAAAAATTCGCCGATCTACCAGGAAATGGTATCATATAACCCATTTGGTGCTCTCCAGAAATGCGCGATCCCCCAATACGAATACGGAAGAGAAATTTTCTTCTCTGGTATATCTATACCACTATTTATTTACTCCATTTTTCCAACAAATTAGAAATTAGGATCTTGATAATAATTTAGATTCATATCAGGATCTGTAAGTATAAAGTAAAATCTAAAGAAAAGGGGAAATAAAAAAACCTTTTTCATTGAAAAAGTAATTATCCAATTTATTTGGCAATAACAAAAGGATTACTAGTAATCCAGGTTGTTCTCACTAAAGCGCATACCCATATGGGTATCAATATATCACTCACGGCTCTGTTACAACACGCCAATTTGAATCTAAATTCAAAATTGAAAGGGTTAGAATAAAATCATAAAAATATGTATACATAATACTTTATTTTATTATGGTATTTACTTGGGATTGTAGTTCAATTGGTCAGAGCACCGCCCTGTCAAGGCGGAAGCTGCGGGTTCGAGCCCCGTCAGTCCCGACGGATCCAATAAAAAAATATATAAATTCCGCTCTCTATTTTTTGTGAAAGATTTTTGGGGAAAGTTAAGTAGAATTTCATTCCCAAGGTCAATCTCTCTTCTTTTTTTCTTTTTTTCACATTTATCACCAATGGGGGAATTTCCATTTCTTTGACTAGTACTGATTCGATTGATGGGAGATAGACATGTGTGGATTTGTACAATTATTGGTAGCATCAGATTCAGGATTCCAAGAGATACCATACTGTACTGGGTATGGCTTTTTCGATTACTCCCGATCTGTCGAATAGAGTAGAGTACTGTACGTTTCCCGGAAGTACATATATAAATGGAATTTGTACGATATAAAATAACTTTAACATAGTTATTGTAATAGAATATTTTCAGGGATCCCTTTTTTATTAGGGAGGGGATGCCATTTTTTTATTAAGGGGTTTCCTTGAAAGAAAAAACTTTTCAAATTATTAGATAAAAAAATAAAAAAATAGTGCATTTGATGGAATGTTCGATTTTTTTATAACGAAACTTGTACTCGTCTTTATCATCCTTCTTTTGTTTTCCAAGAAGATTAGATCAGTAAAAAAGGGAGTTTAGAACTTAACTCTTTATTTAGCTTCTATTGTTTGTTGGGATTTGTTTAGAATCAATGGTAAGGGTTCGATGATACTTCATCAGATGGTTGTACAAAGAGGGCGGTTGGTTATAGAAAAGAAAGAATGGAAAAGAATGATAAATAAAAAAAAATAAAGGAAGTCTTGGTTGGATCAGGAATAAAATTTTGAGTTCGGTATGGATAAAAGATCTTCCTATGTTATACTATTCAATTCTTGACGATGAGTTGATTTGATAGTGCAGATATTGTTATTCATGATATTGATCCGATTCGATATCATCGAGATGTAATTCATCCCATTGAATTTACAAGCGAAAGATTTCTTATCTCTATGGGATTAACTCCCGAGTTATTGCGAATTAAAGAAAAATGAAACAATGAGATTATGGAAGTAAATATTCTCGCATTTATTGCTACTGCACTGTTTATTCTAGTTCCTACCGCTTTTTTACTTATAATATACGTAAAAACAGTCAGCCAAGGTGATTAATTTGAATTAAGCTTGACTTTTGAGTTCTTATCAATAATTGAAGAGAAGAAAGGGATTCAAATTTTGCGTCTTAAATGAAATGGGCAGACTAGAATTAGCCGTATTCTATGAGATACGATAGTATGGTAGAAAGATTCAGATATTTCTTTCTACCATACTATCCATACTATAACTACTATTGTAGTGTAGTGTATAAAGTTGTATTGTAATCCAAGTTAATTTAATAAAGATCAATCTACAATAGTATCGTCATATTCCTATATATCGGTGTATATATATGGATATCAATTACATATTATATATATAATGTATGATAGTGCCCCCCCCCAATTCTATTTCTTTGCTTTATACATCTGTGTTGTATTTAATTTGTGTTGATTTCAATCAATTAGAAATGATCGAAAAGCGACTCGTACAATTCGAATTCCCGGATTGCTGATTATTTTCAATATGAATCCCGATCAAAAGAGGCCTCTTCGATGGGTATAATAAAAGAAAATAAAGTAATCCTTTTATTAGCATTCCGACGAAGAAGTCATTAATCGATCAGTTGACAGATGATCCATGGAAACTTCTTCGGATTTCGAAAAAAGGGGGGAAAGGGTTAGTAAACCTCGTCAATTTTTAACGTTTGAACAGTGAGTTCAATAAAACAAACACAACATAAATAAAATTTCCAAAATATTAAAACAAACAGGAAGTGCGCAATATGTGACTCGCCCAAGACAATATTTTAGTCTGTGTAGTATCTCGTTAGACAACTACTATGTCTGTGTTGTTTCCGATAGAAAATGTGGATCTACGTAATGTAATAACAGAACTATTTTATCTTTGAATAATAAAAGGGGAAACAAAAAAGTAAAATAAAAAAAGTTCAGCTCTTCCTCACGGTCCATATCTAATTTTGGTAAGAGTCGGTTCATCGAAATAGAAAATTGATCAAGAATTCAGTTGGAATAAATTTACTACCATTTGTATTTCTTTTACTTTGTATTCTTTTTACTTTCGAAATACGAACACGGAAATAATTTAAATATTTGTTTGATTGAAAGAGTATTCTTCATATATATTATTCATAAACTACATTACTACACTAAAACCCAAGAAAATTTTTAAATGCCGATATTTTTTATTTCTATTTCAATTTAAAAATGGAATTTTAAATTGAAATAGTGTTGAAATAGTGAAATTTCAACTAAAAAAAGCTCTTCGGAACTGAAAGATTTATAAAAAAAAATTGATACAGTTTAATTCCTAAACTCAATTAGTAGTATTTCTAGAGTCCACTTCTTCCCCATACTACGAGTGAAAGGGAAAATGTAAAGACTACCATTAAAGCAGCCCAAGCGAGATTTACTATATCCATGTGAATTATGTCCCCTATCTCTATGAAGGAATTATTGAATTATTGTTCACTAATAAATAATAGTGGAATCACTGACGCAGAGTCAAAAATGAATTCTTACCTAACATCGTTGATGAAACAATCCAATAAATCCAATTATAACTTCTAAGAGGGTCTTATAAGATTTCTAGTATAATCAGAAAAGGTTAAGCACAAGCAAAATATGTGGAGACCCCCTTGGAAGTATCAAAGAAATGATATTAATATGTAGAAATAATAAAAATCTATTCTTTCTTTTGTTGCCCTTCATTAAGTTAAGTAAAAACTTATAGACGAAAAGTAGATCACTACCTAGCCCATACCCTATTTCTTTACCATTTTGTTTTGATCTAATCCTTACCGTCTCCTTAATTGTCTCTATGAAAACAATCGGAGGACGTCCTATTATGTTCTGTTCTTGACTAGAGGTTAACGAAAAAAGAATAAAAGTAGCTAAGTAAAAGCCAATTACCCATTCAATCGAATCAATATTGATTGAATGCCGGAGTACTCAAAGACTTTGATGAATATGTATACTAAAGTATCTTCTGGCCTTTCCGCAACTAAAAATGGAATTCTATTTCCGTCCTGCTATTCAATCTAATTCAAAACCCGGCCCGTAGACACTCCATTGCTAATGGAAGGACTATCACGATTTATCATATCAGTTTCCTCCGTTTGCTTCCGCTGGAAAAAATTTTCCAAATTATATCAGCAAAACAGAAGAAGGTATGTCGATTCTTTTGGTGATTAGGCGACACCCGGATTTGAACTGGGGAAAAAGGATTTGCAGTCCCCCGCCTTACCGCTCGGCCATGCCGC